AAATTTTGAATAGAAATGTTGAGAGTTGAGAAAGGAATAAAGAATAGAAAAAAGACTATAAAAAATACAATGAAAAAAAAGAATTAAGTCAATTTTTTTTTATTAATTATTATTAATATTTTATTTTCTATTTTTATATGTTATTTTATCTGTTTTTTTTTTTATCTTATTTTATGTTATTTTTAAAAATGCAATTACTTCATTTATTCAATTGATCTTTTTTTTCTATATTTTATATCAATAAAATTAGCTCCATAAAATCTGGTTTTGTTGTTATAGAACACAGTATTCTATAGAATATATTCTATAGTAGAGTAGCAATATTCTATAGTAGCATAGTAATAAGAAATACGAATAATAAATTTATTAGTATGAATAGAACAAAAGAGGGGGGAGGAAATAATAAAGAAAAATTTATACAAAGCTAGATATGAATCATCCACACCCTCTTTTTTGTATTTCATTAATTGAATTTTGTTTGATTAAGACTAAGTTCTGTAAAAACCTCCGCCTTCTTTAAAATATCATGAACAGTTCCTGTGGGTTGAGCTCCTTTTTCAAGGAAATAGAGAATCGCGGGAACATTTAAATAGGTTTGATTATTTATCGGATCATAAAAACCCACTTTTCGAAGATCTCTTCCCTCTCTTCGGGATCGAACATCAATTGCAACAATTCGATAAATGGCTCATTGGGATAGATGTAGTTAAATAATACCCCCCCTAGAAACGTATAAGAAGTTTTATCCTCGTACGGCTCGAGAAAAAAATGATTAATTAAAAGTTATGTCTATGTATGGAATTAGAATGTCAAAAAAATCCATAAACCAGCAAATCAATTAGACATTTAAACCGTTTAAACCGTTAAACCGTCTTTTTTTTTTTCGAAAAAAAAAAGAAGAAAAAAGCATTCGTACTCTCATAACTCAAGTCAAATAACTCTCAAAATGCTCAAAAAAAATCCTTAGGCATTCTTTTATTGAGTGGTCTCTAACCCCTTTTTTGTTTGTCTCGCTTAGAATCTATTTCGATTCTTCATTTTAATCTAGTTGTTGAGAAAATTGAAAAGGGTATTTCCTTGTTCTAGGATCTTTTATCTTTTCCTTGAATCATTGGGTTTAGACATTACTTCGGCGATATTTAATCATTTCAAAAATGGCAGCAACATGCCCTTTTTTTCTCTCTTTTTTTTTTCTATCAAAGAATCATATGAACGATTAATTCCCGCATGATACACTTTTGATCGAAAGAGTTTTACCAATTCCAACAATTTTCTTTTTGATTTGAAAATAGTTTGAATCGGAGCCTTTCGATTTCTATATCAAAAATAGACTTACGAAGTTGTTCCAACTTATTGATTTCCATTAACTAACCCTAGATCCTTGCCCCTGAAAAATAGATGTTTCTCTTCGAGCTCCATCCTGTACTATTTACATTACAACCCAACAAAAAGCCGGATTATAATAGAACAAAGGATGTCGAGCAAAAAGCACCTTCATTTCTACATAATGGAAAGTGGTGGGTTTTGACATCCACAGCCGATCATGTCCTTCAAGTCGCACGTTGCTTTCTACCACATCGTTTCAAACGAAGTTTTACCATAACATTCCTCTAGTTTGGAACATTTATTCAATTATGGAATCATGAATAGTCATCGGTTCAGTCGATCCATAGTAATCTATCTATACTTCTCCCTTCTATATGAAATCAATTTCCTTCTATATGCTATATGAAATAAATATATAATTTAGGAAGAAAAAGCCTCAATAAGAATTCAAACTAACCCATATTGTATGAATGCAATATATATTTTTTATTAGATTTTATTAGAATAGAAAAGTATAATATATAATATTAGTAAAAAAAAAGAATATCATTAATAATATTACGAAAATAATAATATCACGAATATTATAAATAACACAAATAAACTAATTTTTTTGAATCTACCTTGCATCTTCAAATAACCCGATAGATCAAATAACTCGATAGAATAGATCCACCAATCTCACAGTTCTTCGAGTGTCAATCTTAAGAAATCATTCAAAATCAAAAGCAAGAATCACACTTTCTCCAATATTTGACTCTTAGAAAGAAGGTTATTAAAAACAAAAAAAAGAGCAATTTAGATTCGGATATCGTTATTCTGATATATAAAAGGAGTATGCTCTGGGACGGAAGGATTCGAACCTCCGGATAGCGGGACCAAAACCCGTTGCCTTACCACTTGGCCACGCCCCAAATAGATTTCTATTTGAAACTATTAAACACTAATATAGGTATTCCTTGTTCGTCAATTCCAGTTCCAAATAGCTATGGAATAGAGTAGATTCTTGCTACGATTTTTGGACATATGGATAGAGAATTAAATAGAGAATTAAACCTAATTTATTGATCATTACATAGAATTCAATTAAGATATTGTATGAAAGTATGATTTCTTCTATTCTCTTGTAAGAATTGAAGGCTTTTTGATTGGGTGAGTTCAAAGAAGTATTGTTTAGTCTGCCTTATTTTTTTTCCTTTCTTCATTTTTTCCTTATATCAAAAAACATATTAATAACTCAATCAAAATTATCTCCAAGAACAAAATTTTGTTATGCTTAATATCTTTAATTTGATCTGTATCTGTTTTAATTCTGCCCTTTTTTCGAGTAGTTTTTTATTCGTCAAATTGCCCGAGGCCTATGCTTTTTTGAATCCAATCGTAGATTTTATGCCAGTAATACCTCTTCTCTTTTTTCTCTTAGCCTTTGTTTGGCAAGCTGCTGTAAGTTTTCGATGAGATCCTTAATACTGTCCTAGAAAAATTCATAATTGATTCAAGAAAAAAAAAATTCTAACAATTGAAAAAATCAGATGAAAAGACCCGATAAGTCTTACACTATGAACGAACCCTCAATTCAAAGATGGAAATTCTTGGATAGCCATGATAAATCTGGATGATCCCATTTCCCGATTCTGACCCTTTTTCGCTGAAGAACTCTATTTAGATTAGAGTCCGCCACAATATATAATTGTTGGTATGAAAGAATTTTTTTTTGTAATGAAAAACTCAACTCTTATTACAAGTGAATTTATGAAAATTCTTTTCGATTTCTAGAAATTCTAGAAATCACTTTATTTCTATTTCCTGGTGTCAAAACCAAAATAGGATATGCGGTATAAAAACGGGGAATCTATTCTCTTCTTTTCCAAAAAAAATGATCTTGGAGATTGTGTAATGCTTACTCTTAAACTCTTTGTTTACACCGTAGTGATATTCTTTGTTTCTCTCTTCATCTTCGGATTTCTATCTAATGATCCGGGACGTAATCCTGGGCGCGAAGAATAAAAAAGGGAGAGTTCCTTGCTTCATTTTTAGAAATGGTATTAGGATTTGATCTATTACACTGCCAAAAACCGAAACGGAAAGAGAGGGATTCGAACCCTCGGTACGAATAACTCGCACAACGGATTAGCAATCCGACGCTTTAGTCCACTCAGCCATCTCTCCTAATTGAGAAAAGATAATTACTATGTTACAGCACGCAAAAAGAAATGCTTGAAAAAAGTCCTTTTTGACTTTGTTATATAGGTTATAGGTTATTTTTTTACTTTGTTATATAAGTTATATAGATTATTATTTATTTATAGAGAGTATTATTAATCTATAAATAAATAGATTCTAAATTTTATTATTATTATATAGATATAGATTGATTATATAGAATATAGATATATCCAACTTTTCTATAGATATATAGAACTTTTATCAGTAATTCCATTTCATTTATATTCTATATCATTTATATTCTTAAATAAAACAAGGGCTCTAAAGAAAGAAATATCTCAACTCAAATAAAAAAAAAGAAAGAATATCGCTTTGATTTCGCCCAAAAGGGACTTTTTTTATTTCCAATTTCCACGACCGGCCCGGTTAGTACCCGGCCGGGCTCAGTTTTTTATTTTTAACTCAAATAACTCATTTTTTCTATGATTCTGCGATCTGACTCGTTGTAACAAAAAAATCTTGTAAAAAAAATCTTGTTATTGGATTGAATCAACAATTAGAAGCAGAAGAAGTCCTATTTCCGTTCCTATCATATAGAATCCAAATATTATTTCTATTCTTTTTTTTTCTTCCTATTTCTTTTTATTTCCATTTATTTTACTAGAATAACTAGAATAAATAATAAAAAAAAACTATGGATTTTTGCACAATCCATTTTTATGTTATGACTAAGTCCTTTTGTCGAACCCTATCTATCAAAACTCCTATAACACAAGCCTTCTGACAAAAGGCGGCAAGGCTCTAATTTTCAGGATTTTTTATGCTCCTATCTTGTAATCCTATCTTGATTACGCCCAATTCCCCTGTTCGACAAAGGGTCCCTTTATATACAATAATCGCATTGTAGCGGGTATAGTTTAGTGGTAAAAGTGTGATTCGTTCTATTAATCCCCTTAAGAGTTAAGGGGTCCCTCGGTTTGATTCATATTCCGAGCAAAAACTTTATTTCTTAAAAGGATTTAATCCTTTCCCTCTCAACGAAATATTTGAGGAAGAATATACATTCTCGTGATTTGTATCCAAGGGGCAATTCAATTATATTTAAAATTATATTCTATATAATTTTAGAATTTTATTATAAATTAAAATTGAAAAATTGGATTATGAAATTACGAAACATAATTTTTTTTGAATTGGATCAATACTTCCAATTGAATAAGTACGAGAAAAAGATCCATGGATAAAGATAGAAAAGTTTATTTCTAATCGTAACTAAATCTTCCATTTTTTTTTATAGGATAGATTGAAGCAAAATTGCTATTAAACGATAACTTTGGTTTACTAGAGACATTTAGATCCTGTTTTAGCTCGGTGGAAACAAAATGCTTTTCCTAAGGATTTTATCAAATAGAAATAGCGAACGAAGTAACTAGAAAAATTGTTCTATTCTAATCCCACTCTTCTAGAAGGATCATCTAGAAAGCGAATTGTTTTGAATGCATTCAGAC